TTCCAGGCTTTTATTAAGTGATAGAGAGATCCACCAGGGCAAAAATACTATAGATGCAAGATATAGAAGGGGAGTGAATGCTTTCTTTTTTGTCATTTTTTTCAGCTGTGAATGTTTAATGAACCCAATTCATTCGTCGACTCTCGATCTAATAGTTCTATCAAGCATGAGTTCTATTACAGGGTGTATCGAGGCGATGAATCTATTCTCTGTTTTTTATTTGCGATTCAGCAGTTATTCCTTGAATCTAGAAAGAGTACAGAAATAGCATAAGAGTCCACTTCGAATGAAGAAATAATAAAAATATTGTTTCCAAATATCTCCACAATTGTTCAAATTATAAGCACCCCTTTCGATGAATGTCCAAGAATGCCCGAAAGAATCACTTTTTTAATGAATATTATTCGTATTTCAAGATGAAAGAACTCCCTTTCGACCATTTATATATTTATATCAAAATTTTGAATAGTTCGAAAAACGTTTGTCGGCTACCGGAATAATTGAGAGAAAATTCTAAAGAATATTGTGATGGGATGAAGTGAAGTGACAAAACAAGATAGAAATTTGATAGTTATCATTTAGTCATTAAGGAACACAAAAGAAAGTATAAAAAGAAATGCCGATTGACAAAACAAAAAAGAGAGAGAATTTACAAGATATGATCTATTTTCATCTAGCGTATCAAGTCCAAATATTGGACCTAAAATAAATTCTTTATTTCGAAATGTTTTGATATATGGGATGAATTTTTCGATTTGTTTCTTGCTTTGTTACTGTGAGTAGATTTCCATATGCATAAAAGACCATTTTTGTTTTGCGGACAAAAACGGTTTCCTTTTATGATTGTTTCGTATACGTCTGCTTTGGCTCAAATGAGCGTTTTGAAGAAACTTCAGTTAAGTTATGCTATAGAAAAGGAAGGGCGAATTCTTGAATTTTTTCCCTCCTGCTAAGATAAGAAAAGAATCAGTTCATTTCAAAATACTTCAATTGGTACACGCAAGAAATATGCTAATTCGGCTGCTTTTTGTTCTATTTCTCGTGGCGTCAAATTCTCATCAGTACGAGTCAAGGGAATGGACCCCTGGCCTCTGATTTCCATATAAAGGACAAGGATACGACGGGCATAAATATCCTCTTTAACTGCTATTCTGATGGACTGAATATCTTTCATAAGTAATCGGAGGAAGATCCGGCGATTTTTTCCAGGAAATCCCCAACGAAAAATACACACTATTCCTTCTTTTCTATCGAATCGATCATAACCACTACCTACATTCCACAAAATTGTGCACCACAAATAGGAGCTAATAAAGAGACCGGCAATCCCATAGAAAGACATCACGATCCCTTGTGGAAAAAAAATTATTTGCTGAGACGGAAATAAAGATATCAAATTCCTACCAAGATAACTGGAAGTTCCAACCAACAAGAACCCTAATGAACCTAAAAAAAGGATAAAGGCCCAGCAGAAATTACTTGTTTTTCGAGACCCCGTTATAAGTTCTATCCATATACGTTCTGATCGCCAACTCATACTAGATCCAGTTGCATTTTATTGTAATTGAGAGAATAACCCAAATGAATTTGACTTTACTCTTTTTTTTGTTTCCGAAGTAACGCTCATCAACTAGCACTATTCTGATGTGAACCTTTAGGCGTAATTCAGCGGATTGGTTAAATCTAAAATAATAACATCCCCCTCATCCTCTACATACATATAGATTTCCATTTCAGACATCCCATGATCCTTATCTCTTTTAAAATAGCTAAAATTTATTTACCCATATATCATGGTTTCCACATACATACCATACATAAGAGCTCTTTCATTTATGTTCTGAGGAAGCCACATGTTATACCATGTCTAAGTCTTGGAAAAAAAAGAATGGATGAGATGTGGTTCCATCGGATCTAAAAAATCTTGTTTTTTTGAATATGAAGAAATAACGAAGCCATTGCAATTGCCGGAAATACTAAGCCCACTAAAGGCACGAAAATAGAGGGTAAGTCAATACTTGTCATAGAATGGGTACCTCGATTTAATATTTGTATTAATATTTGTACCTGTTATAAAGATATTTTATAATAAAATAATTAGTATAGAATTCGTATATAATTATACTAAGTATATCTAAGTGAGTATAAATATAGAATAAGTGCAAGGAATATAGAACTAAATAAGTGTACTTATCCAGCTTTCTACATATAATATATATATGATAATCCACTTTATTATTCTTCTTTTATTATTCTTCTCCTATTTATATCTTCTAATTTGCATTTTATTACTTCAATTTGAATTAGTATATTAGTATTCAAATTGGAATTCAAATTTAATAAAGAAAGAGTTTGAATTCCCGAAAAATTCGTCCGGGATTCTTAGTAAAAATGGGGATTCTCGGTATATATAGAAAGATGCAAGACGCTATTATAATCTATACTATACTTCCTTATATTTTCTATAGTTATATATAGGAACATGCAATTTTTTTTATTTGCCGCCTAATCTAATTTCATGGAAAGGAAGATTTCGTTCTTTTATCTTGTCGATAGAAGCTTCCTGATTAGTAATCAGGAATATCGGTAAAAAAAGATCCCGAGAAAAAAAAAGAACTATTCGCAACCTTTGATTTGATTCTTTCTACAATTCGCTCTTATGTCACTAAAGAAAACTCCATTTTTCTGATTTTTACTTTAATTCCGATAAAATAACTACTTATTTGACACAAATAAAATAATTGAAGTTAAGGCTCTACTTGATTTGGGGGGGATTCAAAGGAAAGAAAGCATGAAGCTGAAATAACTCAGTCAGAACACCCTTTAAAGTATTACGTGGTACGATTGGATCGAATAAGCCCTTATGGAATAAATATTCAGCCGCTTGTGAACCTTCAGGTACTGTCTTTTTTAATGTTTGTTCAATTACCCTTTTACCCGCAAATGCAATGTAGGAATTGGGTTCGGCAATAATGATATCTCCCAACATACCAAAACTTGCTGTCACCCCACCAGTAGTAGGAGATGTAAGGATTGATACATAAAATAACTTTTTATTTGATTGATAATCATATAAAGCGGAAGATATTTTAGCCATTTGCATCAAGCTCAAACTTCCTTCTTGCATGCGTGCTCCTCCGGAAGAGCACACTAGAATAAGAGGTAGAAATTCATTGGTGGCATATTCGATCAAACGGGTAATTTTCTCACCTACTACGGATCCCATACTACCCCCCATAAACTGAAAATCCATAACCCCAATTGCTGCGGGAATACCATTTAGTTGACCTGTGCCTGTTTGAACAGCGTCAGTTAATCCTGTCTTTCTTTGATAAAAATCAATACGCTCCTTATAAGCTTCCTCCCCCGAATGAAATGCAATAGGATCCAGAGAGACCATGTCTTCATCCATAGGATTCCACGTACCCGGATCAATCGAAAGTTCAATTCTATCTGAACTACTCATTTTCAAATGATATCCGCATTGTTCGCAAATATTTATTTTTGACTTAATTTTTTTTTTATAATTTAATCCATAACAATTTTCGCATTGAATCCACAAATGCCTGTATTTTTGAGCTACATATGGAACATTAGAACTTTTTAAATCGCTGTCATTCGTGCTAGTTCGTTTACTGGAACTCCCGCGTTCACCCCTAGTTCTACTTTGACCACAAATGTAACTATAAATGTAACTGTCACTGTAATTGTTACTACCGCTTAAAATGTAATTATTAATGAAACTATTAATGTGCTTATCCCAACTATATTTAGTATCATACATGTAACGATCATAGTGGGAATGATTACTCTTAGATACATTATTCTGATAACTAAAAAAAAAACTTTCTAGTTCACTCAGAAAAGACCGATCATTATCAATCTCAAAAATCTGATTTTCAATATCAAAATATATGAAATAACGGATCCCATTCCTATCCTTAACTAAAAAAGTGTCATCAGAGATGAAATTCCGAATGTCCCTGACGCCGAATAAATGATCAACATTACTATAACTAGAATTCTTAATTTTTCTCCAATTATTATTATTAATGTTTTTTTTTTTATCCGTATTATTTATAATCGGGTTTTCACTTCCACTGGTATTTTCACTAGGATCAGGACTGTACATTGATTTACTTAGCCCACACCTGTATTCTAACTTCTCGTTAGGCAACATTGAATTGAACCACCATTTTTCCATAGAGTTTTCTTGCCCCCCCATTTATATTAAAATACAATAGATGAATAGTCATTCGATGAAAAATAATTTGAATATTGTATTTCCTATCACAATAAGCATGTAGATTCAATCAGTAGGATTATTAACTAATAACGAGTAAGTATTGATTCTATTCTGTGGGAATCCGGGATATAACTTCACTATACGATACGGCGGAACCTCCTTTCAATTATAAATATAAAGAGTGGTTTCTCCCATGGGGTGTCCAATTCGCATCGAAAAAGAAGTATTTGTTCTCTCCGATGAACAATTTTTTTCGTAAAGTATCATCTAATAATGAGTTTCTATTCCACTACGGAATGAAAAGGACAATATACAGGATGGGGTAGATGGAGTTGTAATACTTGGCTCGATATATGGCCGAAACTACAAAATATAAAAGAATACGCCAATCCTAAGGATCCATAGGATTCATTGTGGATCTAACACAACAATAAAAGTTGTTTAGCTTTAGATTTAGATTTTGTATTGTATATCTAGATAAGTCTATATCTAGCCAAAATATATACATACACTTTTTTTTGTATTCGGCTCAATCCTTTTTTTTAGTAAAAGATTGGGCCGAGTTTAATTGCAATTCAATTACGGAAACGAACAATAATTACTGGATTACAAAGTATCCATTGCTGGGAATTCAAATTTGATTTCCTTCCATACTTCACAAGCAGCAGCTAGTTCAGGACTCCATTTGCTAGCTGCACGGATAATTTCATTACCTTCGCGAGCAAGATCACGTCCCTCGTTACGAGCTTGTACA